AATTCAAAACTACCCGTTATCCAATAGAAACCTAAAATTCCTAATAATAAACCAAAATCCCCTACACGATTAGTTACAAACGCTTTTTGACAAGCATTTGCTGCAGGAGTTCGTGTGAACCAAAACCCTATTAATAGATAGGAACACATTCCAACCAATTCCCAAAAAATATAAATTTGTATCAAATTCGAACTAGTAACTAATCCCAACATCGAAGTACTGAAAAAACTCATATAAGCAAAAAATCTCAAGTATCCTTGATCGTGAGCCATATAATTATCACTATAAATAAGAACCATAATTCCAACAGTAGTGATTAACATTGACATAATAGAAGTAAGTGGATCGATCAAGTAGCCGAATTCTAAAGAAAAATCATTATCGAGGGTCCAAGACCATACATATTGATAGATAGAACTGCTTTTTATTTGCTGAATAGACAGATTAGTTGAAAAAATCATGACTATACTTAACAATAAAATACTCGAAAAAGCCCACATACGACGGAGATTTTTTGTTGCTGTCGGAAAAAGAAGAAGTCCCACTCCTATTAACATAGGAACTGGAAGTGGAAGGAAAGGTATGATCCACGCATATTGATATGTCTGTTCCATAAAAAAAGTTTTTTAATTCTTAATTAATATTAATTGTTTCCGATTCACCGGATCTTACCTCTTTTTGAAAGGAGTCAATAAAAAAATAAAGATATGCACTAACTTAATAACTTAAATAGAAATAGAATTTTGGAATTTTTATTTCTTTTTATACTTATTCTTTAGAAGTTTCTGCTAAATACTTCAAATATTCAAATCAAGAAGTTACAATTGGTCAAATCATATGAAAAAAGCAAATTAATTACTAGTCTCCTTCGAACTTTCAAATTCAAGTTAAATTAGGCATATTTTTCGCTAATTTGACAAGTTACTAAAAAAAAAAAAAGAATATTCTTTTTTTTTAGTAATAAAAATAGTTTATGCGATTTTCCCATATCTTTCACGCATCTTATGTATTCTTTTTTATTTTAGAATCAAAAATATTATCTAGAAAAGAAATACATAATGAATTGGCAAAGCGCAAATTTCTTTTGAACAATAGATGTCTTTCACATCCAGCTATACCAATGAGTAATCTCTTAATTTTTATTTAAATGGCAGTTCCAAAAAAACGTACTTCTGCATCAAAAAAGCGTATTCGTAAAAATTTTTGGAAAAGGAAGGGGTATTGGGCAGCGTTAAAAGCGTTTTCCTTAGGGAAATCTATTTCTACCGGGAATTCCAAAAGTTTTTTTGTGCAACAAACAAAAACAAATAAAATAAGTAATAAAACATAACATGTTACAATAATCTGAATCGGCTTGACTCAAAAATTGACTCATTTCGTTTCGAAAATAAAATTCCCGCTTTCCATTTCCTATTGATTAACTCAACAGGGAATGGAATTTGTTTCGCTCTTAGAATTAGAATAAGGATTTTTCTCTTTACCGTACTGAATTAAAAAAAAAAAAAAAAAGAATCCTTTTTTTTGACAAAAAAAACATAAGATACGTAATTGTCTTTTTAGTATATTTTCTCATTTCCAAGGTGGGGAGTATTATTTTCCCCATCAGCCTGTTTCTTACAATAATATAAGGTTTTCTTTTTTCTCTAGATCCACGTTTTCTCTATAGAAAGGCGAGTAAAAAATCAAAATCATTGAAACTAATTGATTAAAATTCTAAACCTTTTTGTGCAACTTTCTTCTTTTTGGATTTTCTATGAATTCCTATATAGACTCCCATATATTTATTGCCATCAATCCACTCAAAAGCCATCAATCCACTCAAAAACACTTAACAAATTTTTGTGGATAAATATGTGTCAATTTTTACGGATCCAAAATTTTTTTGTTCATTGATAAAATGGATTTTTTGGTTTCGATGTTTGAAATCAAATAAATCAAAAACAGTTCATTAAAACAAAACAAAAATGTTTTTTTTGGGGGGGGGTTCTATCCCTTAATTCATAGTTGGACTATCTAGTTTTCCAAGAGTTCAAGTCGAGGAGAGTCTAAAATACACACTAAAACTAAGACCCTAAATTCAAATAATGAACCTTCAAATACCTATTTGAACGAATTTTTATTCATCAATTTGAATCTTTCCTAAAAAATATTGCAACAATTTAATTCTTAAATCTAGACGATTGCTTATTCATAGGGTATTATGAATTCAAGACAAGCCGCTATGGTGAAATTGGTAGACACGCTGCTCTTAGGAAGCAGTGCTAGAGCATCTCGGTTCGAGTCCGAGTGGCGGCATGTCATCTCCTAAAAAAAGTAAATAGATCCTATAATGAATTCAATTTCCGATTTCCTTTTTATAATTATGGGACTCCTTAAAAAAAATTATGATATTTTCAACTTTAGAACATATATTAACTCATATTTCTTTTTCGATTGTTTCAATTGTAATTACAATTCATTTCATAACTTTTTTAGTCGATGAAATCGTAAAACTATATGA